TTTTTCCCGTTCCGGGTGGTATCAAGATACCGCTGTGCCAGGATATCTTTTCTGTCTCTCCAGGAAAATAGATATCCCCCGAAAATATTTTGAGTTCAATCTTTTTTTTTTTTTTCTCCACTCGGACCAATCCGCTTACTCGGCTTCTTATATTGAAAGTAATTCGCGTATCTACTCCAATGATACTATTGTTCCGTACCATTATGGAAGAAGCTCCGGGTAAGATATGCACTTCCTCGGGAATGAAAAAAAATCGATCTATTTTCATTTTGTATTTTGGCCGAAATTCTTTTGTTCTTCGATACTCAATCAAATCCTCTTTTTTGACGATAGAATCCGCCTCTATAGTCCCATATTTAGTAATTCCCGAACTCTTTCTTCTATATCGAGGATCGTCGAAATAAGCAAGAATACTATTTATACGGAAAAGACCATTTATGGGTATTTCAATCGAGATACCTGAACGGGGTATTAGTTCTTTTTCTTGTTCTTGATTCGATTGTAATGGAATGATGAATCTATTTCTTCGTCTCTTTGCCAATAAATCAGAATTCTCGTCAAGAATAGCGGGGTATATAAAATTACAATGACCCTTACATATGATTCGATCAGGTACTGAATAATCAAGAACCCCCCCCTCCTTTTTACCAGAAGGATCCGACCTAAACAATTTATGTCTCGCTTGATCATCAGTCACTGAAAGGTTAGAAATATATTTTCGTTCGACAGAAAGAGAATGAATATTTATTTGATCTTGATCCTTGTGGAGCGAAAAAGGGACTATACTGGATCTGTGCGGAACTCCTGATAATATCCACAAATGGCTTGTTTTTGGTAAGAGATGAACATTACCATATGTATATTCGGGTGCATGGTACACAGCGGTACTCCAGTGCATTTCTCCCTCGGAGTCAGAATAAATATGTTTTCGGACCCTCTCTTTAAAATTCAAGATGGATGCTTCGGCGCGAATCTCGGCAATGACTTGTTCTGATTCTACATATTGATCATTTTTAACTAAAATCAAACTTTTTGGTGGAATATTCACATTATGTAGAATATCTTGACCCTCAATAGTTACATATAGGTCTATATAACATAGAAAAGCTGGATAGCCGTGACGTGTACGTGTGGGATGAACCAAATGTTCATTGAATTTGATTTTTCCATTATCAGGAGCTCGTACATGTTCCGCCGTACCGCCTGTAAATACTCCACCGGTATGAAAAGTTCTTAATGTTAGTTGAGTCCCGGGTTCCCCAATAGATTGACCCGCAACAATACCTACCGCTTCTCCCAATTCGACCAGGTCGCCATGAGTGGGACTACGGCCATAACATAATCGACAGATCCAAGATGTACTCCTGCAAGTAAAGGGAGTTCTAATAGATATTGATTTTGCTCTAAAGGTTATGAATCGATTAACAAGTCCAATCCCAATATCTTGATTTCGAATGGCAACACATCGTGAACCCATATATATATTGTCCGCTAATACACGACCAATTAATGTTTGGATAAAAATTCTTTCTGTTATCATCCCATTTTGAAGACTCACAGAAATACCTCGGATGGTGCCACAATCTGTTCTACGTACAACAATGTGTTGAACTACTTCAACAAGTCTGCGCGTGAGGTATCCAGCATCTGATGTTCGTACAGCAGTATCCACAACTCCTTTGCGAGCTCCGTAGCAGGAAATAATATATTCCGTTAAAGAGAGTCCTTCGCGTAAATTGCTTTGAATGGGTAAATCAATCATTTGTCCTTGAGGATCCGACATTAATCCTCTCATACCTACTAATTGATGGACCTGAGATGCATTTCCTCTAGCTCCCGAAAAAGACATTATATGGACTGGGTTAGAAGGATCAGTCATCCTAAAATTAGGATTCATTTGTTGTCGTAAATATTCACTTGTAGCATACCAGATCTCAATGGATTGACGTAATTTTTCTACCGCGTGTACATTCCCATAATGATGGTGTTTTTCCAAAATTAAACTTTGTTGTTCCGCATCTTGTACTAGCCACCCCTTGGAAGGTATTGTTAAAAGATCATCAATTCCTAATGAAATGGATGTAGTAGTGGCTTGCTGGAAACCCAGAGTCTTTACTTGATCCAGGACATGTGATGTATATGCCATTCCAAAGTGATCTATTAATCTGCGAATAAGTCGTTTCATGGCAGTTCCATCTATCGCTTTATTGTGAAAGACTAGATCGGCCCGTTCTGCCATAAGTACCTCGCTATTCAGTTGAGTAGGATTCGACAATGGATTTGAGTCAGTGATTCGAAGACTGCCTTTCCTCGATCTTGATTAGCGGAGAAATTCACGAATTAGAATACTAGTTGAGACGGGGAGACCCGAATCGAATTATCGCGGGTATCATAGAATTTTTTAGCTTAGGTACTATATGAGCAAGCCCGGCAAAACCCTTGTACGGCTTCTTCTATCTCTCGATAAAAAGAAATATGACCAACAGTGGTTCGAATGTCT